ATAATGGAAGTCTAATTCATATATTTTTATGTATGTCATAAATCACCAAATTCATAAATAAGATAATAAAGTAGGTGGGGTTCTTTGAGATTCTAAAATATAAACAATACTTATTATTTCGTATCAGCCAATAAATAGGATGAACTGAAAAAATTCTTTATCATGAACTATATAACGTACACATCAACTATATGGCCACGAAAAATAAAAAGTAACATCAACATCAAAGGAGATGAAGAAAATGGAAATATAAAAAAAGAAAGAAATCTATTTGTGTAATCCATCTATAAGATTCATTTTTACTATTCCAATTCCACCCCTGAACTCTCTTAGACTAGACTTTTTGGAGGTCTTTCAACCAACTAATTAAACCATTAGAATATTATGGAAATATTAACTTTTCGAGCGCAGAAAAAAGGAAAAAAATAAAAGAATTTCTTATTATATATATATACAATATATATCCCTAAAATAAAAAAAAATGCATCTATTAAAAGTATATCTACAGATACCTAAATAGATAAAAGAAAATATGTATGATAATCTAGAGTACAATTGGATATATATCTATTCCCCATATTCATTTAAATGAGTATGGGGAATAGATACTCATACAAATGAATCATGTGCCAGGAACCAGATTTGAACTGGTGACACGAGGATTTTCAGTCCTCTGCTCTACCAGCTGAGCTATCCCGACCATTATTGACGCATAAGCCTCATCTTTTATTTTAAAAGATTCCTAGAATATATGTCAATGAATCTAAGTAAAAAAAGACAAAAATTCTAAGTTAGTTTCCGTAATAGTAATTATTTTGTATCGTTAATCATGCATATGAGGATTCCTTGCTCCAAAATAAGATATTCATTTTTTGGGTTATCATAAAAAAAATTATATGTGTTTCACACAAATAATTCAATATTCAAAAGATGCTCTATATATTCCAAAACTTGTGACTCGCAATTCTGATAAGAAAAAGAAAAATTCCAATTTATTTGTGAATGTGAAAGAATAAATTGAATAAAACTAAAACACATAAATAACGACTTCAAGACAGAGAGGATATAGGAAAAAGAATTCGAAAGTTAAACAGGCCCTTTGGTTGGGGATAGAGGGACTTGAACCCTCACGATTTCTAAAGTCGACGGATTTTCCTCTTACTATAAATTTCATTGTTGTCAGTATTAACATGTAGAATAGGACTCTATCTTTATTCTCGTCTGATTAATCAGTTCTTCAAAGGATCTATCCGATTATGATGGAGTGAATGATTTGATCAATGAATATTCCATCTTTTCTTCAACTTGGAATTGATTTGATTCACATCTTTCATTTGTGAATAGTTTTCTCACAAATGGAATCAATTGAAATAGTATTTCAGTACATTAAAGATAAACATATATATATTTCTGTTTCTCTTTGATCCATTCCTGGAATTTTGATGGAAAGATTCCTTTCCTACTGCAAAAGGAAAAGTCGTCAACTCCATTTGTTAGAACAGCTTCCATTGAGTCTCTGCACCTATCCCTTTTTTATTATGACTTTTCTTTTTTTTCGAAAAACAGGATTTGGCTCAGGATTGCCCATTGTGAATTCCAGGGTTTCTCTGAATTTGAAAGTTCTCACTTGGTATGTTTCCATACCAAGACTCAATCCAATTAAGTCCGTAGCGTCTACCAATTTCGCCATATCCCCCTCTTTTTTATTTGAGATTAGAATCTCATTAGAATCTTTTTTTTCATTTCTATTATGAGAATTATGCGGTAACTTTTGAATTAATTAAATACAAATTCTTATATTGAAAAATGTTTGCTCCTTTATTTTTTATTGATTTTATTTCATCTATGTTGGATACCATTATTTGGTTGAATCAGAAATAATTCTATTATCTCTGTATTCACAATTCAATATATACAGATATATACCATATATCTATCTATATTATATGCCCCTACTTCTAGTATTTTTTCATGCAATTAGGAATACTCGAATGGTCGATTCTCTTTTTTTTTCGTCTTAGTTTTTTATCTTTCCGAATGAAAACATGGGAATCTTTCATTTTTTTGTTTAAATAAACAATCCTTTTATTCATATAGATATAGAATTAATATAACTAAAATGAATTTAATGGCCATAAAAAACTTTTCTTTTAATGTAGAATTTGACATTCATTTCGAAATATTGAATTCCTAGTTACTTACTAAAATTGACTTCAATTTGAATATATTTTTTTGAATAATCAAATATCTAATAAAAAAATATCTTATAATTCTAATATATAAATTTATATATTATACATATTTTAATTTAAAGTATAAGCTAATTATTACATTATTATACATTCTAAAAAAAAATTGAATATTGGATTTTTAATTCTAAATACTATTACTAAATACTATTATTGATACTAAATACTAGTATCTAAATACTCCTATAGTAGTATTCTATATTCTATCTATCTATATATGGATAGATTTGATAAATCTGTCGAAATATTAT